ATCTATGTCAATTAAAGGGACTAAATCTAAATAAAGTAAAGTATTAAATAAAGTAAAGTATTAAAAAATTTTATCTAATAAATGTAAGGATAATGATATGGAATGTGAATGATTCAATAATAGAGATTCCTTGCCCATATATGTTCATTTGTACAGGTATCGTATCTATCCAAATTGGGATAAGATCCAAAGATTTCTCCTCGGATCCATTTGTGAAAGAGTAGAGTGAATGAGAAAGAAAGATAGTGAATTTTGTTTGAACCACTGATGAAAAAAAGAGGATAAATAGTTAGGAAGTAAAATGGACTTTTTGTTGGGGATAGAGGGACTTGAACCCTCACGATTTCTAAAGTCGACGGATTTTCCTCTTACTATAAATTTCATTGTTGTCGGTATTGACATGTAGAACGGGACTCTCTCTTTATTCTCGTCCGATTAATCAGTTTTTCAAAAGATCTATCAAACTCGGGAATGAATGATTTGATCACTGAATATTCGATTCTTCTTCAACTTCGATTGGAATGGATTCACAATAACTCTGAATTTTTTCTTTCATATATATATATTCGGGTTAGGGCCGTCCTTTCTGTAATTTCGATAGAGGAATTCCAGCTACCAACACAACGTAGTCAACTCCATTCGTTAGAACAGCTTCCATTGAGTCTCTGCACCTATCCTTTTTTTATTCTAGTTTTATAAACCCTTGTTTTCTCAAAATAAAGATTTGGCTCAGGATTGCCCATTTTTAATTCCAGGGTTTCTCTGAATTTGGAAGTTACCACTTAGTAGGTTTCCATACTAAGGCTCAATCCCATCAAGTCCGTAGCGTCTACCAATTTCGCCATATCCCCTTTTGATTTGAGACCAAGATCCAGTTGGAATTCCACCCATCTCTTTCATTTATTTTGGAACCGTTGAATTCATTAGATAATAATTCCCATATCGAAAAAGTGTATGCTGCTATTTGATTTTTTTGGCGATCCTCTATCAGTTTATTTCTATTGGATAAACCTTGTTTCAATCAGAAATGAACTATATAGTTCATATTAAATTAATAGCTAATAGCCCTAAGCTAAGATCCAGCAGTTTCCTGAATTCCTATACACTATTTCTATTTGTTATACTATTTCTATTTCTGTTATGTGAGCCCGCTTAGCTCAGAGGTTAGAGCATCGCATTTGTAATGCGATGGTCATCGGTTCGATTCCGATAGCTGGCTTTTTTTTCTCTATCGATTTTTCCATGATTGATAATCTCTCCTTTTCTCAAAATGTTGGATCACCGATCTATTATGTCGTGGTAACTTGTAACTATGAATAAAAAATGGATTGGAGCAATTAGATCTCTACAGAACAAATCATAAAACGGAGCCTCAACTTCCTATATATACATATACAAAAAATCCGGATATTAATAGAATTCATTTCATTCTACTTTGTAATACTTCAGTAAATTTAGCTTTGCTTTGTTTATCCTTTAGTTCAGTCTTAATTTAAGATTTATTCTGTAAAATGAAATTTCAATAAAATAAAAAAAGGAGTCTTTATGTCTCGTTATCGAGGACCTCGTTTCAAAAAAATACGCCGTCTGGGGACTTTACCTGGACTAACTAGTAAAAGACCTAAATCCGGAAGTGATCTTAAAACCCAATTGCGTTCTGGGAAAAGATCGCAATATCGTATTCGTCTAGAAGAAAAACAGAAATTGCGTTTTCATTATGGTCTGACGGAGCGACAATTAGTTAGATATGTACATATCGCTGGAAAAGCCAAAGGGTCAACAGGTCAGGTTTTACTACAACTACTTGAGATGCGTTTGGATAACATCCTTTTTCGATTGGGTATGGCTTCGACCATTCCTGGAGCTAGGCAATTAGTTAACCATAGACATATTTTAGTTAATGGTCGTATAGTGGATATACCAAGTTATCGTTGCAAACCCCGAGATATTATTACTACGAAGGATAAACAAAGATCGAAAGCTCTGATTCAAAATTATATTGCTTCACCCCCCCCCGAGGAATTGCCAAAACATTTGACTATTGACTCATTCCAATATAAAGGATTAGTAAATCAAATAATAGATAGTAAATGGATCGGTTTGAAAATAAATGAGTTGTTAGTCGTAGAATATTATTCCCGCCAGACTTGAACCTAACGAAAATAACAAAGAAAGATTCAGAGAATTTTGCCCTCTTTTCGACGAAGTAAATAGATCTAAGGGCCTTGATCCGCATTTTTCTCATTCACGTATTACAAATAGATCAGCAGTAGGATTTTTTTTTCTTTTTTGTTCTTTCCGATATTTGTATTTTACGTACCGCAGTAATGTAATTAGGAATAGAGAATTTCTATCAAATAAAAGTCTTATTGCTGGAATAATGGTATCAGTTGTTATTTGATTTGATACATTGTGGTCGGTCACGTTGGTGAATTAACAGAAACGGAAAGAGAGGGATTCGAACCCTCGGTAAACAAAAGCCTACATAGCAGTTCCAATG